ACGGAATAATAGTATCATTGGAGTAGATACACGAATCGCTTTAAATATAAGAAGCCGAGTGGGCGGATTGGTCCGAATGGAGAGAAAAAAAGGGGGGATTGAACTGAAAATATTTTCTGGAGATATCCATTTTCCCGGAGAGACAGATAAGATATCCCGACACAGTGGCATCTTGATACCACCAGAAAGGGAAAAAAAAAAACTTAAGGAATCAACTAAGGAATCAAAAAAATTGAAAAAATGGATCTATGTCCAACGGATCACACCTGCCAAGAAAAAGTATTTTGTTTTGGTTCGACCCGTAGTCACATATCAAATAGCGGACGGTATAAATTTAGCAACACTCTTCCCCCAGGATCTACTGCGGGAAAAGGATAATATGCAATTTCAAGTTGTCAATTATGTCCTTTCTGGAAAGGGCAAACCCACTCGGGGAATTTCTGATACAAGTATTCAATTAGTTCGGACTTGTTTAGTGTTGAATTGGGACCAAGACAAAAAAAGTTCTTCCATCGAAGAGGTTTGCGCTTCCTTTGTTGAAGTAAGTACAAATGGTCTGATTCGAGATTTCCTAAGAATCAACTTAGTGAAATCCCAGATTTCGTATATCAGAAAAAGGAATGATCCGTCAGGTTCAGGATTGATCTCTGATAATGGTTCAGATCGCACCAATATCAATCCGTTTTATTCCATTTATTTCAAGGCAAGGGTTGAACAATCACTTAGCCAAAATCAAGGAACTATTCGTACGTTGTTGAATAGAAATAAGGAATCCCAATCTTTGATAATTTTGTCATCATCTAATTGTTTTCGAATGGGTCCATTCAACGACGTAAAATATCACAATGTGATAAAACAATCAATTAAAATCCAAAAAGATTCTCTAATTCGAATTAAGAATTCGTTGGGACCCTTAGGAACAGTCCTTCAAATTGCGAATTTTTATTCATTTTACTATTTAATAACTCATAATCAGATTTCGGTAACTAAATATTTGAAACTTGACAATTTAAAACAGCCTTTTCAAGTTAAATATTATTTAATGGATGAAAACGGGGAAATTTATAATCCTGATCCAGACAGTCAGATCGTTTTGAATCCATTTAATTTGAATTGGTATTTTCTCCATCATAATTATTGTGAGGAAATGTCCACAATAATTAATCTTGGGCAGCTTATTTGTGAAAATGTATGTATAGCAAAAAATGGACCCCACCTAAAATCAGGTCAAGTTTTAATTGTTCAAGTTGACTCTGTAGTAATAAGATCGGCTAAGCCCTATTTGGCTACTCCTGGAGCAACTGTTCATGGGCATTATGGAGAAATCCTTTACGAGGGGAATACATTAGTTACATTTATATATGAAAAATCGAGATCTGGTGATATAACGCAGGGTCTTCCAAAAGTAGAACAAGTGTTAGAAGTGCGTTCGATTGATTCAATATCGATGAACCTAGAAAAGAGAATTGAGGGTTGGAACGCGCGTATAACAAGAATTCTTGGGATTCCTTGGGGATTCTTGATTGGTGCTGAGCTAACTATAGTGCAAAGTCGTATCTCTTTGATTAATAAGATCCAAAAGGTTTATCGATCGCAGGGGGTGCAGATCCATAATAGGCATATAGAAATTATTGTACGTCAAATAACATCAAAAGTCTTGGTTTCAGAAGATGGAATGTCTAATGTTTTTTTACCCGGCGAACTGATTGGATTGTTACGAGCGGAACGAACGGGGCGCGCTTTGGAAGAAGCGATCCGTTATCGAGCTATCTTATTGGGAATAACGAGAGCATCTCTGAATACTCAAAGTTTTATATCCGAAGCAAGTTTTCAAGAAACCGCTCGAGTTTTAGCAAAAGCTGCTCTCCGGGGTCGTATCGATTGGTTGAAAGGCCTGAAAGAGAACGTTGTTCTGGGGGGGATAATACCCGTTGGTACCGGATTCAAAGGATTAGTGCACGGTTCAAGGCAGCATAACAATATTCTTTTGGAAACACAAAAAAAGAATTTATTCGGGGGGGAAATGAGAGATCTTTTCTTACACCACAGAGAATTATTTGACTCTTGCATTTCAACGACTTTCCATGATACATCAGAACAATTACTTAGAGGGTTTAATGAGTCCTAGGAGCAGATTTTTTTAACTATTTGTGATCATTTGATTTCTTAATGGTAAGAAAAGAAGGATAATAATAAATAGAAAGTAATGAATGGCCTGCATCGTGTATCAACGGTCAATCTCTGGTAGAAGAGAAGGTTCCATCGGAACAATTATTTATTTCAGGGTACCTCGTCTCTTTAAAAAGAGGAAGTGGGGGAGAAATGGCAAGAAGATATTGGAACATCGATTTGGAAGAGATGATGGAAGCAGGAATTCATTTTGGTCATGGTACTAGGAAATGGAATCCTAGAATGGCACCTTATATATCTGCAAAACATAAGGGTATTCATATTACAAATCTGACTCGAACTGCTCGTTTTTTATCAGAAGCTTGTGATTTAGTTTTTGATGCAGCGAGTAGGGGAAAACAATTCTTAATTGTTGGTACTAAAAATAAAGCAGCTGATTCAGTAGCGCGAGCTGCAATAAGGGCTCGGTGTCATTATGTTAATAAAAAATGGCTCGGTGGTATGTTAACGAATTGGTCCACTACAGAAACGAGACTTCATAAGTTCAGGGATTTGAAAACGGAACAAAAAACGGGGAGACTCAACCGCCTTCCCAAAAGGGATGCCGCTATGTTGAAGAGACAATTATCACGTCTGCAAACGTATCTGGGCGGGATTAAATATATGACGAGGGTACCCGATATTGTAATCATCGTTGATCAGCAAGAAGAATATACGGCTCTTCGAGAATGTATCACTTTGGGAATTCCAACAATTTGTTTAATCGATACAAATTGTGACCCTGATCTCGCAGATATTTCGATTCCAGCAAACGATGACGCTATAGCTTCAATCCGATTAATTCTTAACAAATTAGTATTCGCAATTTGTGAGGGTCGTTCTAGCTATATACGAAATCCTTGATTAATAATAAGATAAATAAATTATTTTGGTAACTCCATAGATTTATGGAATTGGTTACTATTCCTGAATCGCACAAAAGAAAAGAGACAAAAACTAGTGGATATTTTGTAATTAGCAAGTATTAAAAATATACAATTTAAGTAGACAAGTCGCAAAGAAGATGGTTGAATCAAAATAATTCCTTTTAAAGTTCTATTTCTGTCAGAGGGCAATATGAATGTTATATCATGTTCCATCAACACACTAAAGGGGTTATACGATATCTCCGGTGTGGAAGTAGGCCAACATTTCTATTGGCAAATAGGCGGTTTCCAAGTCCATGCCCAAGTACTTATTACTTCTTGGGTTGTAATTGCTATCTTATTAGGTTCAGCCTTTATAGCTGTTCGGAATCCACAAACCATTCCAACTGCCGGTCAAAATTTCTTCGAATATGTCCTTGAATTCATTCGAGACGTGAGCAAAACTCAGATTGGAGAAGAATACGGTCCATGGGTTCCTTTTATTGGAACTATGTTTCTATTTATTTTTGTTTCTAATTGGTCAGGTGCTCTTTTACCTTGGAAAATCATAGAATTACCTCATGGGGAGTTAGCCGCACCCACGAATGATATAAATACTACCGTTGCTTTAGCTTTGCTCACGTCAGTAGCATACTTCTATGCGGGTCTTTCCAAAAAAGGATTAGGTTATTTCAGTAAATACATTCAACCAACTCCAATTCTTTTACCCATTAACATTTTAGAAGATTTCACAAAACCTTTATCACTTAGTTTTCGACTTTTCGGGAATATATTAGCCGATGAATTAGTAGTTGTTGTTCTTGTTTCTTTAGTACCTTTAGTGGTTCCTATACCTGTCATGTTCCTTGGATTATTTACAAGCGGTATTCAAGCTCTTATTTTTGCAACTTTAGCTGCGGCTTATATAGGCGAATCTATGGAGGGCCATCATTGACTAGTTTTCGAAAGAGTCTTTTTTTAGCTTAGAACAGGGCAATGTATGCGTAACTCAAGCTAATCTACTTAGGAAACATAAATATCCAAACATAAATCTCCAAATACAGGATATACGATCAAGAGTCATAGAAAAAGATTACGTACGATATTGCGGAATTGTAACAAAAAGAAAGAGATCTAAAAGATCTTTTTCCGAAAATTCCTCTTTGGCCTTATTATATCATACTCCCCGCCAATTAATATTCTCTTTATATTGTTTTGTTCATTTTTGTTCATTCAATTCCAATATCAAATATCAAGAGTCATAATTTGAATAAAAATTCTTATAGTCTCGCAGGCGGGTGATTAAAAAAAAAAAAAAAAAAAGAAAGATGCTTTATAGAATGATTCCCATTTGGGTTGATTTTATTCAATTCAACGATTGGCCAAAAGAAAATATTAATATAATAACTAAGAAATTGCACAAGCTTACCTCAATCAAATAATGATATTTATTTCTATGCAATGATTCGACCTAATGAATTCGTCTATTTCAATTGTAGCCATGTTGGATAATGATAAATAAAAGGAATAGAAGAATTTACAAAAAACGAGATTCATAAAAAATGGGGTGAGTAGACGAGGGGGACAGAATTAGGTATATGGAATCTAATGGCTATAAGCCAACTCTTGTGGATGTTTCGAAAAATGATTCTAGAATACGATTGACTTTAAGATACGAATACTTTGAATCTAAGATATGAATAGTTGGTTTACGTTATGGAAGAAAGACATGTATATGTGATATTAGATATTGCTAGTTATAGATGAACTAAAGATATATCTAATCCGCCCTACTATTGTGAATTTCGATAGGGATTCCAATAGAAATTCTTCGATTTCGTCTTTGACTGGGAATTGAATGAATAAAAACAAAGAGATGAAATAAAGAAAACGAACGAAGAATTCAAAAAAAGGTTCGGAAAAAAGAAATGGAAGAACAAAAGTTGTATGGATTCACAAAAATCCTGTGGATCAGAACTAAAAAAGAGATATCGAAGTAGTTTTCGTTTTGATGGAATATTATTATTAATTCAATTCGCAGTTCTTAGTTACTTCGGCTGGATGAATCTTAGCAATGGAAGAATTAAGTCATAATTCATTGGACAATTGTATCATTAACTATTTCTTTATTTTTTCTTTATTTTAGTGCGAGGAACTTATCATGAATCCACTGATTTCTGCCGCTTCTGTTATTGCTGCCGGGTTGGCTGTCGGGCTTGCTTCTATTGGACCTGGAGTTGGTCAAGGTACTGCTGCGGGCCAAGCTGTAGAAGGTATCGCGAGACAACCCGAGGCGGAGGGAAAAATACGAGGTACTTTATTGCTTAGTCTGGCTTTTATGGAAGCTTTAACAATTTATGGATTGGTTGTAGCATTAGCGCTTTTATTTGCGAATCCTTTTGTTTAATCCTATAAATAGGAAAGGAAATAGGAAATTTACTTATTTATTATTTATTTTTCTCTTATTTATAGACCTGTGTTTCTTGCTTTTTCGAATTCTATCAAGATTTCACTCCTACAATTGGAAGGATTGATTTGAGGGTGAGGAATTAGCATAAGCATACCAGTTCACTTTTTTCTTTCCCTTTCTTAGTCTAGGGGAAACCCTCTTTTTAAGGAGTGTTGCAACAAACGAGGTTTTTTGCAATTGACATGAGACCAGGTCCCTAATACTAAAAAGTATCCTTCTTATTGGGAAGCTCCCATTGAAAGAAAAGATTTCGAAATAGAATTTTTGACTCTGTTTCGAAATAGGTAAATTACTAAAAAAAAAAGCAAATTAATTAAATAAATATTAAAAATATTAAGTAGAAAAAAAGGTGAAATGATACAAAAAAAAAGAACAGAGTTCCTTTTTTTTTAGTCTATCTAAAAGAGGAGATCATATGAAAAATGTAACCGATTCTTTCGTTTCTTTGGTTCACTGGCCATTCGCCGGGAGTTTCGGGTTTAATACCGATATTTTAGCAACAAATCCAATAAATCTAAGTGTAGTGCTTGGTGTATTGATCTTTTTTGGAAAGGGAGTGTGTGCGAGTTGTTTATTTCAAGAATAGGCTGGATCTAACCAGCTGCACTTTTTTTTCGTTATAACTAGGACTGAAAAGGGTGCATGATTCCGCGAATTACTTCTGAATCAATTTCAAATCATATTTAAGAACCATAGCATTTCGCGATTCATTGGTAAATCTATTTTGATTCTCTATCAACCAAACCAATAATGTGGGACCATTAACATGGTTAAAGCTAAAGTTTGAAGTCCAGACACAGCACGGTACTCTTTCTACTACTATGTTAATATAGAATAGAAATGTTTTCAAAATGAATAATAATAATTGGAAATTTTTTTTTTTTTCGATATAAAACACTCATGTCGATAAAAAGATTTGAGCCTTTTATTGGTATTGGCAATTTTATTGGAAAATATTTGGAAAAATAGGTATTTTAACCAACCCTTTTTATGCTGAATCGATGACCTATGTATAAAATAAGAATAATTCTTTGGATTTGAAGAAAAAAAAGAAACAACTTTGCTGACAATTATAGATTTTTATTTTGTCAGAAGAGTACTCCGAATATTCTGGTCTTGGATTAGTGATCAGTCGCAACATTCATTTTGGAATATGAATAGAGAAGATAGGGAGAGGATAGACTCATTACACTAAAAAAAAGATATGGGAATTCCCCCCCCCATACATAAGTAGTTGAAGTAATTGAGCGTGAGAGCCAAATGAATCGAAAAGCTCATGTTTGGTTCGGGAAGGGATCATGGAAGTTTTGAGATGAATGGAAAGATAATCTACTTTCATTAAGTGATTTATTAGATAATCGAAAACTGAGGATCTTGAATACTATTCGAAATTCAGAAGAACTGCAGGGAGGGGCCATTGAACGGTTGGAAAAAGCCCGGGCCCGCTTACGGAAAGCCGAAATGGAGGCAGATCAGTTTCGAGTTAATGGATACTCGGAGATAGAACGAGAAAAATTAAATTTGATTAATTCAACTTATAAGACTTTGGAACAATTAGAAAATTACAAAAATGAAACCATTCATTTTGAACAACAAAGAGCAATTAATCAAGTCCGACAACGGGTTTTTCAACAAGCTTTACAAGGAGCTCTAGGAACCCTGAATAGTTGTTTGAACAAGGAGTTACATTTACGTACCATTAGTGCGAATATTGGCATGTTTGGGACGATGAAATAAATAACTGATTAGCCCTTTTACGGTAGGCATTATTTTTTTTCTTCAAAAAAAAATTAAGAAATACTCATGGTAACAATTAGAGCCGACGAAATTAGTAATATTATCCGTGAACGTATTGAGCAATATAATAGAGAAGTAAAGATTGTAAATATAGGTATCGTACTTCAAGTAGGCGACGGCATCGCTCGTATTTATGGTCTTGATGAAGTAATGGCAGGTGAATTAGTAGAATTTGAAGAGGGTACAATAGGCATTGCT